GGGTTCAATGCGAAAATTGTTATGGATTAAATTATAAGAAATTTTTGAAGTCAAAAATGAATATTTGTGAACAATGTGGATATCATTTGAAAATGAGTAGTTCAGATAGAATCGAACTTTCGATTGATCCGGGCACTTGGGATCCTCTGGATGAAGACATGGTCTCTCTGGATCCCATTGAATTTCATTCGGATGAGGAGCCTTATAAAGATCGTATCGATTCTTATCAAATAAAAACAGGGTTAACTGAGGCTGTTCAAACAGGCATCGGCCAACTAAACGGTATTCCCATAGCAATTGGGGTTATGGATTTTCAGTTTATGGGGGGTAGTATGGGATCCGTAGTTGGGGAGAAAATTACCCGTTTGGTCGAGTATGCTACCAATAAATTTCTACCTCTTATTATAGTATGTGCTTCGGGAGGGGCACGCATGCAAGAAGGAAGTTTGAGCTTGATGCAAATGGCTAAAATTTCTTCTGCTTTATATGATTATCAATCAAATAAAAAGTTATTTTATGTATCAATCCTTACATCGCCTACTACTGGTGGGGTGACAGCCAGTTTTGGTATGTTGGGGGATATCATTATTGCCGAACCCAATGCCTACATTGCATTTGCGGGTAAAAGAGTAATTGAACAAACATTGCATAAAACAGTACCCGAAGGTTCACAAGCGGCCGAATATTTATTCCAGAAGGGCTTATTTGATTTAATCGTACCGCGTAATCCTTTAAAGGGCGTTCTGAGTGAATTATTTCAGCTCCACGCTTTCTTTCCTTTAAATCAAAATTCAAGCAAGTAGAGCACATTAAGTTCAATTATTTTATTTGTAGCAAACAAGTAGTTAGTTTATCGAAATCAAAGTAAAAATCAGAAGAATAGAATAGAGTTTTCTTTGATGACATAAGATCTAATTGTAGAAAGAATCAAAAATTGTGGATAATTCTTTTTTTTTACCTAGATTACTGACTAGTAATCAGGAAGCCTCTAGCAACAAGATAAAAAAACGAATTTCATTTTCCTTTCTTACGTATGTATATAATTCAAATATAGAAAATATAGATTTTTGTATCTTTCTATATCTCCCGAGAATCCCCATTTTTTACTAAGAATCCCCGTTAGGTCGGATTCTAACGAATCTTTCGGTAATTTGTAAGAAACTCTTTTTTTATTAAATTTAAAGACAAGAAGAAAAGAAGAAGACTAATAAAATGGATTATCATACATATATTTTATGTAGAAAGTAGAAAGATGAATAAGTCCATTTAGTTAGTTCTACATTCCTTGCGCTTATTATATATACTCACTTAGATATATACTAATTAGAATTATAATTATTATAAGATATCTTTAATAGTAAATTGAGGTACCCATTCTATGGCAACTTTTGACTTTCCCTCTATTTTGGTGCCTTTAGTAGGCATAGTATTTCCGGCAATTGCAATGGCTTCTTTATCTCTTCATGTTCAAAACAACAAGATTGTTTAGACCCGATGGGACTAAATTGCATCCATTTTTTTTTTCAAAACTTAGACTTGTATCATAACATTGATATTTATTGATGGTATAACATGCGGCTTCCGCCGAACATAAATAAAATAGCTCTTATGCATGCAGAAACACAATATATGGGTAAATGAATTCTAGCTATTTTCAAATAGATCGGGATCGGCGGATATCTGAAATGGAAAGTCAATCTATCTATATGTGTGTTAATATCTAGAGTAGAATCATATGAAGGGGATGTTATTTTTTTATATCTAACCAATTGGATGAATTACTCCTAAAGGTTTACATCAAAATAGTGCTAGTTGATGAGAGTTATTTCGGAAACAAAAAGAGTAAAGTCAAATTCATTTGGGTTATTCTCTCAATTCCAATAAAATACAACCGGATCAAGTATGAGTTGGCGATCAGAACGTATATGGATAGAACTTATAACGGGGTCTCGAAAAACAGGTAATTTCTGCTGGGCCTTTATCCTTTTTTTAGGTTCATTAGGATTCTTATTGGTTGGAATTTCCAGTTATCTTGGTAGAAATTTTATATCTTTATTTCCGTCTCAGCAAATCATTTTTTTTCCACAAGGGCTCGTGATGTCTTTTTATGGGATTGCAGGTCTCTTTATTAGCTCCTATTTGTGGTCCACAATTTCGTGGAATGTAGGTAGTGGTTATGATCGATTTGATAGAAAAGAAGGAATAGTATGTATTTTTCGTTGGGGATTTCCTGGAAAAAATCGCCGCATCTTACTCCGATTCCTTATAAAAGATATTCAGTCCGTCAGAATAGAAGTTAAAGAGGGTATTTATGCTCGTCGTGTCCTTTATATGGAAATCAGAGGTCAGGGGGCTATTCCCTTGACTCGTACTGATGAGAATTTGACTTCACGAGAAATTGAACAAAAAGCTGCTGAATTGGCTTATTTCTTGCGTGTACCGATTGAAGTCTTTTGAGAAATGAAAACGGAAGAATAAGAATGAATGCTTTCTCGGCAGG